GAGAGTGAAGTTTTATTCTTGCTTTTTCGTTCATTTTTTGTTTGTTCTATATGTAAGTTTGTGCGTGAGTTTTTTACTAATTCTAAATGGATTAGAAGGGATATATTTTATACTTCTCATTAGTTGTTATTGGTTGATCAAGTGTTTTTGTATCTAGCAATGCATTTTAGTTTCGGTTAAATTTTGTGCCAGCAACCGCGGTTATACCTTGGGGGCATTTGAACGTGTTTGGCATTAAAGGTAGTTATATTGTTTATTTTGTTGATTTTGTTTGGGTTATTTTTAGGTGAAATTTTTATTGGTTTTTGTTTGTCTTTTTTATATTTGGAGGCTATGAAATTTTATTTTTAAACTAGGATTAGATACCCTATTATTTTAGAGTGTTAAGTTTTGTGCCGGAGTAGTATTAGTTATGTTCTTGAAACTTAAAGAATTTGGCGGTATCTCATTCCGTCCAGAGGAATCTGTCTCGTTATCGATAGTCCACGTTGGACCTTACTTGGTTGAATTTGGTTTGTATACCGCCGTTTATTGATTATCTTTTTAGAGTTTATGTTAATTTTCTGGTTTCTTTATTTTGATATATTTCAGGTCAAGGTGCAGCTTGTTTCTAAGTGGAATGATGGATTACATTGTTATTTGTGTTTTGGATTGTTGATTTTAATATTGGCATGAAATTGGATTTGGTTGTAATAATTTGTAGATTGTTATTATGATAATTGGTTCTGAGATATGTACACATCGCCCGTCGCTCTCGTTTGTTTATTATAATGAGATAAGTCGTAACAAAGTGGTTGTACCGGAAGGTGCGGCTGGATTGATATCAGATCATTTCTGTTAGTTGAGTTTTCATTTACGCTGAATTATTGTGTCGTGCGATTCGACATGATCTGATTTTGTTGATTATCTTGTTTTAAGTTGGTTTAGGTGGTTATTATTTATTTTTTAAAAAATTATTTTGTTGTTGTATTGATTTAGATTTGAAAATTTTTACTATAGTTTATTTGTACCGTAAGGGGTTGTGGGTTATAAATGTTTTTTTGGAAGTTGATTTTGTTTGTTGTACCTTGTGTATCAGGGTTCATTGAATTTTATTATTTATTTTTATTTCCCGATTTTAAAGGAGTTAATGGCTTATGTTAGTTACTGTTTCAGTAGTATTAATAATAAGTGGTTGGTAGTGAAATGTTATTCGTCTTTATAGGTTTCTGGTTTTTCAAGAAATGAATTTAATTCATACATCTTATTTAATTTCTATTGTTGTTTTATTGTTTTTTATTTTTATTTGATGTTAAGATTATGGGGGATTAGCTCCTTATTTTATTCTTATAACTGATTTATTTAATTTAGTTTTGTGGATTTTATGGTGATTTTCTATTTGATTATGTTAAAATTTTATTTATTCTTTTATTTATTTATTTTTGTTTAAGTTATTTATTGAGATGTTTTCTTTATTTTTGGTTTGTATTTTAATTATTGTGTAATTAGTAAATTTATTTGTTGTTTTGTTTGTGTTTGGGTGTTAATTGCTTTTGAGGAATTCGGCAAAGTTTTATGTCCGCCTGTTTAACAAAAACATCTTTTCTTGTTAGTTTTTGAAGTATGGCCTGCCCACTGACGTTGAGTTGTTGAAGGGCCGCGGTATTTTGACCGTGCAAAGGTAGCATAATCATTAGTTCTTTAATTGTGATCTGGTATGAATGGCTTGACGAGATATAAGCTGTCTTAAAGGTATTGTTTATTGAATTTGGTTTTTGAGTTAAAATTCTTAAATGTTTTTATGGGACGAGAAGACCCTATAGAGTTTGACAATTTATTTATTTATTTTTTGTTTGTTTGGGTTTATTGAGTGGTAAAATTGTTTTGTTGGGGTGATGGGAGGAATTTATCTAACTCCTCTTTATTTGTTTATATTTATATATATATTTTTGATCCATTTATTTTGATTATAAGATTAAATTACCTTAGGGATAACAGCGTTATCCTCCTTGAGAGTTCTTATTGGCGGGAGGGATTGCGACCTCGATGTTGGATTAAGGTGAATTTTCGGTGCAGGAGCTGAAAGTGATTAGGTCTGTTCGACCTTTAAAATCTTACATGATCTGAGTTCAGACCGGCGTGAGCCAGGTTGGTTTCTATCTATAGATTTGTTTTATACCTTAGTACGAGAGGACCGGGTATTTGGAATAATTTCATTTATATTGGTTTTTGTTAATGTGTTACTATTTTGGCAGATAAGTGCATTGGATTTAGAATCTATTAATGTAAGGTTTTTATTTTACAAGTAGTATATGTTTGATCTTTTTTTTCTCGTTATTGTTTTTTTATTATTGGTGATTTTTGTTATGGTTGGTGTTGCCTTTCTTACCTTATTGGAGCGTAGGGTCTTAGGTTATGTTCATATTCGTAAAGGTCCAAATAGGGTTGGCTTTGTTGGTATTCTTCAGCCTTTTAGAGATGCTATTAAGTTGTTTTCTAGGGAGCAGTATTTTCCTATTGTTTCTAATTATTTGATTTATTATTTTTCTCCTATTTTTGGGTTTTTCCTTTCTTTATTGGTTTGGTTGTTGGTTCCTTATTTGAGTGGATTTATTTCATTTGAGTTGGGCTTGTTGTTTTTTTTGGCCTGTACTAGATTAGGGGTATATACTATTATGATTGCTGGGTGATCTTCTAATTCTGGCTACTCTTTATTGGGAGGTCTCCGTGCATTGGCTCAAACTATTTCTTATGAAGTAAGATTGGCTTTTATTTTGCTTTCTTTTGTTATTTTGATCTGTAGATATAATTTGGCTTATTTTTATTTTTTTCAGGTTTATTTGTGGTTAATTTTTATTTCTCTTCCTTTGGCTTTTATTTGGTTTATTTCTTGTTTGGCTGAGACTAATCGTACTCCTTTTGATTTTGCTGAAGGTGAGTCTGAGCTTGTTTCTGGATTTAATGTTGAGTATGGTAGTGGTGGGTTTGCTTTGATTTTTTTGGCTGAGTATGCAAGTATTCTTTTTATGAGATTGCTATTTTGTATTATTTTTTTGGGTAGTGATCTTTATTCTTTCTTTTTTTATGTTAAGCTTGCCTTTATTTCTTTTTTGTTTATTTGGGTTCGTGGGACGGTGCCTCGTTTTCGTTATGATAAGCTTATGTATTTGGCTTGAAGGAGCTTTTTACCTCTTTCGTTAAATTATCTTTTGTTTTTTATTGGTGTCAAGTGTTTTATTTTTTCTTTATTGTAGTGTATTAATTTGAGTATGATAAGTTAATAGAAGATTTGAACTTCTTTCATAATGTTTTCAAGACATTAGGCTTTGTCAATAGCTTTTTAACTTTAGTTTGTTATTTTGTCTCATAGTTTTGTTATTATAGGATTTGTTACATAATATAAGAAGTATATTGTTGTTAGGATTTGTCCTGTTAGGACGTAAGGATCTTCTACTGGTCGTGCTCCAATTCAGGTTAATAGGATTACAGTGTTTGTTATTGTTCAAAATAAGATTTGGTTGATTGGGTAGAATTGTATTCCTCGGAATTTTGACTTGTTTGTTGGAAGAATGAACAAAATAGCAATCGATATAACCAGGGCAATTACTCCTCCTAGTTTGTTTGGGATTGACCGTAGGATTGCATATGCAAATAGGAAATATCATTCTGGTTGAATGTGTACAGGTGTTACTAAGGGGTTGGCTGGAGTAAAGTTGTCGGGATCTCTTAGTATGTATGGTTCTTTTAGGGTTAAGATAGTTAGAAGTATAATGGTTAGTGCAAACCCAAAGATATCTTTTACTGTAAAGTATGGGTGAAATGGGATTTTGTCTGTGTTTTTATTTAATCCTAAAGGGTTATTAGATCCTGTTTGGTGAAGGAATAATAAGTGGATTAATACTATTGCTGCAATTACAAAGGGCATTAGAAAGTGAAGGGCAAAGAATCGTGTAAGTGTGGCGTTGTCTACTGCAAACCCCCCTCATACTCATTGAACTACTTCCTTTCCTACATAGGGGATAGCTGATAGTAGGTTTGTAATTACTGTTGCACCTCAGAATGATATTTGTCCTCATGGTAATACATATCCTATGAATGCTGTTGCTATAGTTAGGAATAGGATTACTACTCCTACAGATCATGTATATATAAAGTTGTGTGATCCATAGTATATGTTTCGTCCTGTGTGTAGGTAGATGCAAACAAAGAATAAAGATGCTCCATTGGCGTGGATTGTTCGTAGTAGTCAACCATAGTTTACGTCTCGACAAATATGTCTTACTCTTCTAAATGCAGTGTCGATGTTTGGGCAGTAGTGTATAGCTAGGAACAATCCAGTTACGATTTGTGCTACTAAACAGATTCCTAATAGTGATCCGAAGTTTCATCAACCTCTAATTGTTGATGGTGTTGGTAGGTCTACCAGGGCATCATTTGCAATTTTGAATAAAGGGTGTTTATTTCGTGTGGGTTTATTCATTATCTTGTGTGCCGTAAAGGTCCCTTTGAGACATTAATGATGTTTACTACTACAATTAGAGTTAGTAGCATATAAATTACTAATATTGTTGTTATTGTTCCTATTATTTGGTTATATATAACTGTTGTTGTAGTTGTGATTTCATTTTCTATTATTGTGGTATGTATATTTATTTCTTTATTGTTAGTTACTGTTGGTATTATGTATATTAAAATTGGCAGTATGATTAAGGAGCTTATTAGTATTTTATTGGATGGTGAGAATATTTCGTTTGATGCCAGTCTTGTTATGTATATAAATAGTACTAATATTCCTCCAATCATGATTATAAATAAGATGTATGAAAATCAAAATCTTCTGTATATTGTTCCTCTGATTAAACATACTATAATTGTCTGTATTAGTAGTATTAGCCCTATGGCTATGGGGTGTTTTATTTGAGTAAATATTAATCTTGTTATTGTTCTTATGGATATAAATAGTTTTGTTATATCAGGGGGTATTTTATTTAAAATATTAGTTTTGGGGATTAATGAAATGGTGCATAATACCTTTCCTCTGAAGTTTTAAAAGGTTATTCCTTATTTTTGGTTTACAAGACCAATATTTTTTATTAAATTATTAAAACTTACTTTAATTAATGCCAATGTGATTATATTTTTTTATTTCTTATTTTTGTGGTATTTGGGCTTTCTCCTCTAGCCGGAAGCATTTGTTGATTACTTTGTTGAGATTAGAGTTTGTTGTGTTGGTTCTTTATTTTTCTCTTTATTTTTATTTGTGTAAATTTAATTATAGTTTATTTTTTGTTGTTTATTTTTTGGTTTTTTCTGTTTGTGAAGGGTCATTGGGTTTGTCTATTTTGGTTTCTATAATTCGTAGTCATGGTAATGACTACTTTCAATCTTATAGTGTTCTTCAATGTTAAGGTTTCTTTGTTTTTTGGTTTTTTTGATCCCATTGAGTTTTTTTTTTGAGGCTTGGTGATTAATTTGTTCTATAGTGTTTTTTCTTTCTTTTATTTATTTATTTTTCTTCCCTTATTTTTTTTGTTGAGGAGGACTTAGCTATATTTTTGGTTGTGATTTAATTTCTTATGGTCTTGTTCTTCTTAGTTTGTGGATTTGTGTTCTTATGATTTTGGCTAGAGAGTCTATTTTTCGTTTAAATTATTTTTCTGGGTTTTTTCTGTTTGTTGTTATTGCTCTTACAATTTTTTTGTATTGTACATTTAGAAGAATTAGTTTACTTTCTTTTTATATTTTTTTTGAAAGTAGATTGATTCCTACTTTATTCTTAATTTTGGGTTGGGGGTACCAACCTGAGCGTGTTCAGGCTGGTATTTATTTGTTGTTTTATACTTTGTTGGCTTCTCTTCCTTTATTGGTTGGTATTTTATTTATTTATAATTCTTTGGGTTCTTTGTGTTTATTTATATTAGGAGGTAATAGGTATTTGGTTGGTGATTTGTTTTATGTTTGTATAGTTTTTGCCTTTTTAGTTAAGATGCCTATGTTTATGGTTCATTTATGGCTTCCTAGGGCTCATGTTGAGGCCCCCGTGTCTGGTTCTATGATTTTGGCTGGTGTTTTATTGAAGTTAGGTGGTTATGGTCTTCTTCGTGTGTTTCCCGTTTTATTTAAGTTTGGGTTTAAGTTTGGTGTTTTTTGAATTGCTTTAAGTCTGGTTGGGGGTTTATTTGTTAGTTTATTTTGTATGCGGCAGACTGATTTGAAGTCATTGATTGCTTATTCTTCTGTAGCTCATATAAGTATGGTTATTGGGGGTATTATGACTTTGAATTATTGAGGAGTTTGTAGATCTTTTGCTTTAATGGTGGCGCATGGTTTGTGTTCTTCCGGTCTTTTTTGTCTTTCTAATATTTCTTATGAGCGGTTTGGTAGACGGAGTCTTTTAGTTAATAAGGGTTTAATTAATTTGATACCTAGAATGGCTATGTGATGATTTTTATTAAGTTCTTGCAATATGGCAGCTCCTCCTTCTTTAAATCTTTTAGGGGAGATTGGTTTATTGAGTAGTTTGGTTTCTTGGTCTTGATGTGTTATGTTTGTCTTGATTTTTTTATCTTTTTTTAGTGCTGCTTATACCCTTTATTTATATTCTTATAGTCAGCATGGTTTTATTTATTCTGGAGTATATTCCTGCTCTTTAGGATATGTGCGTGAGTTTTTATTATTATTTTTGCATTGGTTTCCGTTGAATTTGATTATTCTAAAGGCGGACATTGCTGTTTTTTGGCTTTAGTTGGTAATCTAAATAGTTTAAAGGTAAAATGTTGGTTTGTGGTGCCGATGATATATAGTTGTATTTTGGATTTATGTTTATGTCTATTTGTTTTGTTAGATTTACTTTTTTGTTTTTGTTAGGGCTAGTTTGTTGTGTTATGGGTTCATATTTTATTATAAGTGATTTGGTTTATTTTATTGATTGAAATATTATTACGTTAAATGGTAGATCTATTATTATGACTTTTTTGTTTGATTGAATATCTTTACTTTTTGTGGGATTTGTGTTTATTATTTCTTCTTTGGTTATTCTTTATAGAGATGATTACATGTTTGGTGATTTGAATGTTGTTCGTTTTATTTTGTTGGTATTGATGTTTGTTGTTTCTATAATGTTTTTGATTGTTAGTCCTAATATTATTAGTATTTTACTGGGTTGGGATGGATTGGGTTTGGTTTCTTATTTGTTAGTAATTTACTATCAGAATGTGAAGTCTTATGGTGCTGGTATATTAACTGTTTTGTCTAATCGTATTGGTGATGTTGCTTTGTTGATGGCTATTGCTTGGATAATTAATTTCGGTAGCTGAAGTTTTATTTATTATTTGGAGTTTTTATCAGGTTCTTTTGAAATAGAATTGATTTCTTTTCTTGTTGTTTTGGCAGCTATAACTAAGAGTGCTCAAATCCCATTTTCTTCTTGGTTGCCTGCGGCTATGGCAGCTCCCACTCCTGTTTCTGCTTTAGTTCATTCTTCCACTTTAGTTACTGCGGGTGTATATTTGCTTATTCGTTTTAGTCCTTCTTTTAGTTATTGGTTGAATGTTTTTTTGTTGTTGATTTCGGGATTGACCATGTTTATAGCAGGTCTTGGTGCTAATTTTGAGTTTGATTTGAGGAAGATTATTGCTTTGTCTACACTTAGACAGTTAGGACTTATAATTATAACTATTTCTATTGGTCTTTCTGGTTTGGCTTTTTTTCACTTGTTGACTCATGCTTTGTTTAAGGCTTTATTATTTATGTGTGCTGGGGGTGTTATTCATTCCATGGGAGATTCTCAGGATATTCGTTTTATGGGTGGTATGTCTATTTACATACCTTTCACTTCTTCTAGTTTAATAGTTTCTAATTTTGCTCTTTGTGGTATACCTTTTTTGGCTGGGTTTTACTCTAAGGATTTTATTCTTGAGATGTTTTCTATGAGATATGTTAATATGTTCGGATTTTTTTTGTTATTTGTGTCTACGGGTTTAACGGTTTGTTATTCATTTCGTTTATTTTATTTTGTTTTGTGTGGTGATTTTAATTTTGTTCCTACATATTCTATGGTTGAGACCAATTATAATATAATAGTTGGTATGATTGGCTTATTAGTTATGTCTATTTTTGGAGGAGGCGCTCTTATATGATTAATTTGTCCTACTCCTTCTGTTATTTGTTTACCTTATTATTTAAGGTTTCTTACCCTATTTGTGGTATTATTAGGAGGATGGTTGGGTTATGAAATTGCTGGTTTTGTTTTTGGTGATAAACTATTTTCTATATATTTTTATGATATTTCTTCTTTTTCTGGTTCTATGTGATTTATACCTTTTTTTTCTACTTATGGAGTTTCTTTTGGCCCTTTAGGCCTTGGTTACAGTACGACTAGGGTTTTTGATTCTGGTTGAATGGAATATTTTGGTGGGCAGGGTATGTATTGAATTCTTTTTAATTTAGGCAGGGTTAATCAATGGTTCCAGTATAATAACTTAAGGTTGTTTTTGGGCTTCTTTGTTATGTGAATTTTGATTTTGCTGTTTGTTCTTGTGCTTTACTTGAATAGCTTATTTTAGAGCGCGACGCTGAAGATGTCGATGAGGTATTTGTTACCTTTGAGTATATATTTATAAAAGAGCTTCTTTGTCTTTACAGTGAAAGTGTAATGTTTATTCTAAACTATATAAATTTAGAAGTGTAAACGGATTTTAACCGCTATAGTGATAAGTTAGCAGCATTCACTTTTTCTGTCACTTCCTTAACAGGAATTATTTATTCAATTTTATTATTAACAATAATATACCTCTTTTTTGGTTTCAGTTAAGCTTGAAAGCGGGGATAATTAAAGATTATCAAAGATCAGGTCGAAACTGATTGCAATATTTGCTTCTCGCTTTTAGTTTACTTGAGGTTAACTACTTAAGTAGTACTTTTTGAATGCAACCCAAATGTTATTGTTAACTATAACCCCTTTAATTTCTTCATTCTAAGGATCCTTGATTTCATTCGTGGTATAGTCCAATAATGAGGATTGCTAAGAATAATGATCTGATAATCAATCATGATTTTATGTTTGATGTTAATATAGTGATTGGTATTGGTAGTAGTAATGCAATTTCTACGTCGAAAATTATAAAGATTACTGCGATTAGGAAGAATCGTGATGAGAATGGTAAGCGTGCAGAGTTTTTAGGATCGAACCCACACTCGAATGGTGATCTTTTTTCTCGGTCTTCATTAATTTTTTTTGAGATTAGAGTTGCTAGGACTATGATTGCTGCTGATAGGGTAAGGGTCACTATGGATGCTGTTGTAATTATTATTATTATTTATCTTGTTTTCACAAATTTCTTGATTGGAAGTCAAGTATACTTAATTCTTGTATTAGATAAATATTATTTTATCTTCCTCATCAGTAGATTGAAATATACAAGAATAATCATACTACGTCTACGAAGTGTCAGTATCATGCTGCTGCCTCAAATCCGAAGTGGTGGTTTGATGAGAAGTGTAGTGTTGTATGTCGAAGTAGACATGTGGTTAAGAAGGTTGTTCCGATGATTACATGTAGCCCGTGGAATCCTGTTGCTACAAAGAAAGTTGATCCATATGCTGAATCTGCAATTGTGAATGGGGCTTCAAGATACTCATATGCTTGAAGGGCAGTGAAATATAGTCCTAGTAAAACTGTGAAGAACAATCCTTGAGTTGCTTGGGTAGCGTTATTTTCTAGTAATCCGTGATGTGCTCATGTTACAGTTACTCCTGATGCTAATAGGATTGCTGTATTTAGTAGGGGAACTTGTAAAGGATTGAATGGTTGAATTCCTGTGGGAGGTCAAGTTGATCCTAGCTCAATTGTTGGTGATAGTCTTGTGTGGAAAAATGCCCAGAAGAATGATACAAAGAATAAAACTTCTGATACAATAAATAGAATTATTCCTCATCGTAGGCCTTTTGTTACTATCTTTGTATGTAATCCTTGGTATGTTCCTTCTCGAGTTACATCCCGTCATCATTGGATTATAGTTAATACGGTAATAATTGCTCCAATTCCTAGTAGTCTATCGTCGTATTGGTGGAATCACTTGATTAGTCCTATTAATGTTACTATTGCTCCAATAGCTCCTGTAAGGGGTCATGGTCTTTTATTTACTATGTGGAATGGGTGGTTTTCGTGTATTGACATTAATTAACTTCTCTAGAGTATAAGGTTCTTAGGATTGCAAATACATATGATTGGATGACAGCTACCGCTCCTTCTAGGATTAATAGGAGGATTTGTGCAACAATTAATACAGTTAATAATGTATGTCTTATAGATGGTCCATTGTTTCCTAATAAGGTTAGTAGTAAGTGTCCTGCAATTATATTTGCAGTTAAACGTACGGCTAAAGTTCCTGGTCGAATTAAATTACTAATTGTTTCGATGACAACTATGAATGGTATTAATATAGTTGGAGTCCCCTGTGGTACAAGGTGTTCAAATATGTGATTGGTGTTTTTAATTCATCCGAATAATATAAATCTCAGTCATATTGGTAGGGCTAGTGTAAGTGTAAGTGTCAGATGTCTTGTTCTGGTAAAGATATATGGGAATAATCCTAAGAAATTATTTGTTAGAATTATTAGAAATAGTGATGTTAGGATGAATGAATTTCCTTTGTTTGTGTTTCCCTTTCTTAAAATTGTTTTTATTTCTTGATGTAGTTTGTTTATTAATAAAGTTACTATTATACTATTTCGTGAGGGCACTAATCAGATTCTTGTTGGGATTAATAATAGTCCAATAATTGTTCTTGTTCAATTTAATGGTAGGTTATTAATTTCTGTTGTTGGATCAAAGATTGAGAATAGATTTCTTATCACTTTCAGTTTGTTTTATGAATATTGATAATTTTTTTTATTGTTTTTTGTTTATTTGGGGATTGGGAGAAGTAGTTTATAATGTTAAATATTAGGAATGTTATTAGAAATGTAATGTATAATAATGTTCATTCTATAGGTATTATTTGAGGTATAAAAGGATACCTTTATGATTATTTCAGTTTGACATTCTGATGTTATATAATTAACTAATCCTTCATCATCAGAGATATTTGCTAATATATCATGAACTGGTTTAAGAGACCATTACTTGCTTTCAGTCATCTGATGACTCTCTTATCTTTGATACTCAGTTAATAAATTGATTTGTTGATACACTTTCAATTACAATAGGTATAAATCTGTGGTTTGCTCCACAGATTTCTGAACACTGTCCATATAGGAGGCCTGGTCGATTGATTGAAAATCTCATTTGGTTGAGTCGTCCTGGTGTGGCATCTGTCTTTACTCCCAATCCTGGTACTGTTCATGAGTGTAATACGTCTGCTGCTGTTACGATTATTCGGATTGGTGAATTTATTGGTAATACTACTCGGTTATCTGTGTCTAGTAGCCGGAATGCATTAATGGGCTGATCTTCTTGTTGCACTATATATGAGTCGAACTCAAGTTTTGTGAAGTCTGAGTATTCATAACTTCAGTATCATTGGTGTCCTACAGTTTTTAATGTTATTACTGGGTTGTGGATTTCATCTATTAGGTATAATAATCGTAGAGATGGAATTGCAATGAATACTAGGATAATTGCAGGTGCGATTGTTCATAGGGTTTCAATCATTTGTCCTTCTAAGATAAATCGTCTGGTTTGTTTATTTTGGATAATTCTAATTATTGTGTAAAATACTGTTGTAATAATTATTAGTATAATTATTAGTGCATGATCATGAAAGAAGATTAATTGTTCTATGACGGGCGATGCTCTATCTTGTAGTGTTAAATTTAATCATGTTGTCATTAGATTCTAATGAAAGTTTAAACTTTATTTATGGAGCTTAAATCCACCGCACTTATCTGCCACGTTAGAGGCTGTTTTAATTAGTTAGGGAAATAGTTGGTAGTTCTGAATAGCTATGTTCTGCTGGTGGGAAATTTTGTAGTCATTCTACTGAGTTTCTTGTGTGCGTAGGGAATAGAATTGGTCGGTTTGATGTAATTCTTTCTCATATGATGAATAAAAATATCATTACTCTTACGAATGAAATAGTTGATCCTATTGATGAGATGATGTTTCATGTGGTGTATGCATCTGGGTAGTCTGAATATCGTCGAGGTATACCAGCTAGTCCTAGAAAGTGTTGTGGGAAGAATGTTAAGTTGACTCCTACAAATATAACGGCGAATTGAGCCTTTAATCATTTTGGGTTTATTGTAATACCGGTAAATAGTGGAAATCATTGTACAAACCCTCCTATGATTGCAAATACTGCTCCCATTGATAGTACGTAGTGGAAGTGTGCTACTACATAATAAGTGTCATGTAGTACAATATCGATTGATGAGTTTGCTAGTACTACTCCTGTAAGCCCTCCTATTGTGAATAAGAACACAAATCCTAGTGCTCATAAGCAAGCTGCTCTGTAGGTTATTCGGGTTCCATATATTGTTGCGAGTCAACTGAAGATTTTAATTCCTGTTGGTACTGCAATAATTATTGTTGCTGATGTAAAGTATGCTCGTGTATCAACATCTATTCCTACAGTGAACATATGATGAGCTCATACCACAAATCCTAGTAACCCAATTGCTAATATGGCGAAAATTATACCTAGGTTTCCGAATGCTTCCTTTTTCCCTCTTTCGTGACAAATGATGTGTGAGATTATACCAAATCCTGGTAGAATGAGAATATAAACTTCAGGGTGTCCAAAAAATCAAAATAAATGTTGGTATAGGATTGGATCCCCTCCCCCTGCTGGATCAAAGAATGATGTGTTTAGATTACGATCTGTTAATAATATTGTAATTGCTCCTGCTAGTACTGGTAAGGATAATAGGAGTAATAGGGCGGTAATAGCAATTGATCATACAAATAGTGGAATTCGTTCTGGTTTCATGCTTTTTGGTTTTATATTGATTGTTGTTGTAATGAAGTTTACTGCTCCCAGAATAGAGGATACTCCGGCAAGGTGTAATGAGAAAATTGCTAGGTCTACAGATGCTCCTGCATGTGCAATTCCTCTTGCAAGAGGGGGATAAACAGTTCATCCTGTTCCTACACCACTTTCTACAGTTCTACTAGTAAGAAGAAGAGTTAAGGAGGGGGGCAGAAGTCAAAATCTCATGTTGTTTATTCGTGGGAATGCTATATCTGGTGCTCCTAATATTAAGGGCACTAATCAATTTCCGAATCCACCAATTATAATTGGCATAACTATAAAGAAAATTATAACAAAGGCGTGGGCTGTAACGATGACATTATAGATTTGATCATCTCCAATTAGAGATCCTGGTTGTCCTAGTTCCGTTCGAATAAGTATTCTTAGGGAAGTTCCTACTATTCCTGATCAAGCTCCAAATACAAAATATAAGGTTCCAATATCTTTGTGATTAGTTGAGAAGAATCATCGGGTGAAGATTAGTGGGATGGCTGAGATTAATAAGTAGGCGATAGGCTGTAAATCTATTTAGGAGCGTTTACGTCGCTCTTCCACTACAATATTTTGTTTAAGCCTTGTATTCATTTTGTGATTATAGAATGCAATTCTGTAGGGGTGAGTTAAGTACTTACCAAGGCCTAAAGGAAGCCCTTTATTTATAGCTTTGAAGGTTATTAGTTTGTTTTTAACTTAAGGCCTTCATTTAATTGATGTTGGTGATAATGGTACACATTACTATCCCCGTTAAAGAGATTGATGATAGGATTACTGCTGTTGTGCTCTTTGTTATTTCATTTTTGTTTGATTTTAAATTTCATTTTGGTTCTGTATTCAAAATTATAAATCTTGAGTAGGAGATTTTTAGATAATAATACAAGGTGATTAATGATGTTACAACCACAATTGTTGCTAATGGAGCTATGTTGTTTGTGATTATAGCTTGAATAACAATTCATTTAGGAAGGAATCCGAGGAATGGGGGTAATCCTCCTAAAGAAAGTAGTGATGTAAATATTATAAACTTTATTAGTGTGGTTTCTTTGTTTGTTAATATAGTTTGGTTAATAAAAGATGTCCCAGATAGTTTGATGGCTGATACTACTGTTAGTGCTAATGTTGAGTAGATTATGAAGTATACTATCCAAAGATTTTCACTTGTGGTTAAGGCGATTAATATTCATCCAGTGTGATTAATGGATGAATAAGTTAGGATTTTTCGCATTGAGGTTTGATTTAATCCTCCAATTGAACCTACAATTGTTGATAGTAGAATAATACTTAGTGTAAAGACATTGATTTCGATCAGGTACGATATTAATATCAATGGGGCTGCTTTTTGCACTGTTATTAATAGTGCACAATTTTCTCATCTTAATCCCTCTATTACTCCTGGGAATCATCAGTGAAGGGGGGCTGCTCCACTTTTTAACAGGAGGGGGGTACAAATGATTATAGGTGTATATCTTCTTCTTTCGAATGTAAATAGATCTTCAGTGAGTGTCTTTATTGTCACTATGAATAGCAATGTAGCTGAGGCTAATACTTGTACAATAAAATATTTTAGTGAGGCTTCTGTATTGTATATATTTTTGACGTTAGATATTAGAGGGATAAATGATATTAGATTGATTTCCAAGCCTATTCAGGCCCCCAACCACGAGTTGGAGGATACCGATACTAATACCCCTCCTACTATAGTAGTTAGTAAAAGGATTTTGGTTGAGTTTCTAGGCATTAGAGAAGAGAGGTTTACTCTATTTATGGGGTATGAACCCATTAGCTTGGTTTTAGCTTACTTTTCTATGGTGAGGTTTAATTTTTTACATCTTGGTGTATGGTGCACGTTGGCTTTTGATGCTTGATGGTGATAGTTTGATTCTGTTAGATGTAATGAAGGTAGTTTTAACTACATGTTTTATCCTATCACGATAGTCCTTTAATCAGGCTCATCATT